CTCCATTGAGTTCGCCACCGTAGAACTCAACAGTTACACCGACTTGTTCGACACTATACTTCGATTCGGCTCGTCGAAAAGGAACATCCGCTCGAACAATCCCGGCTCCATCTACCAAAACGACCGGAAATGTTTCAAAAAAAGTGGGCATACGACGTACAAAAAGTTCACGACCTTCTTTATCTCTAAAGATAGGATGTCCTAACCATCCAACCGCTATTCCATCCCCGTTATCCATTGAACCCGCCCTGAATAATCCCCCTTTTGCCGGATTATTACCGATGTAATCATAAAAGGCTAATTTTTCAGGAATTTTAGACCAAGCTTCTGATAAACTTTGATTTTCGGCTAACCCCGCACTAATTCGTCGATATATCTCTTGTTGGAAGTACCCCTGATCCCATTGATAACGAGTCGGTCCAAACAATTCGATCGGGGTAGTTGCTGAACCATACCACATAGTTCCAGCAACAACAAAAGCTGCAAAAAAGACAGCAGCGATACTACTGGAAAGGACAGTTTCGATATTACCCATGCGCAATCCCTTGTATAGACGTTGGGGTGGTCGGACGCTAAGATGGAATAGGCCGGCTAATATGCCCAATGTCCCAGCCGCAATATGATGAGAGGCTATTCCTCCCGGAACAAAAGGATCGAAACCTTCCACGCCCCACGCTGGATTTACCGGTTGTACTTTTCCAGTTAGTCCATAAGGATCGGACACCCATATTCCCGGACCATACAAGCCTGTTACATGAAATGCACCAAAACCAAAGCAAGCCACCCCCGCGAGAAATAAATGAATTCCAAAGATCTTGGGCAAATCCAACGAAGGTTTTCCTGTACGTTCATCAGTAAATATTTCTAGATCCCAATACACCCAATGCCAGATAGCTGCTAAAAAGCACAAGCCCGAAAACACAATATGCGCTCCGGCGACACCTTCGTAACTCCAAATACCCGGAGATGTTATAGTCCCTCCTGTGATACCCCAGCCACCCCATGAATTGATTATTCCTAAACGCGTCATGAAGGGTATGACAAACATACCCTGTCTCCACATTGGATCCAGAACGGGGTCAGAAGGATCAAAAACTGCTAATTCATACAGAGCCATCGAACCGGCCCAACCAGCAACCAGAGCTGTATGCATTATATGAACAGCAAGCAACCGGCCGGGATCATTCAATACGATAGTATGAACACGATACCAAGGCAAACCCATGAAAATACCCCTTTATCAAAGAAAAAAGACACTACGCAACTTTATTGCATTGGACACGACTATACTCTGCCGATGTTACGTCCCCCGAGGAGCGGGCGATTAGTTCAGAGCAAGGGTTCATAATTTGTTTAATTCTATTAGTAATAATGGAACAATTCCGTTCGTAGGAAAAAAGAGAAGCAGATTTATTCTATACTCGATAAGTACCAATACGCAATGGACCGCTTGATGCCTTTTCTATAAACGAATGTGACCATCCTTGTTCATGATTACAGGGGCCTAGTTCTAAGAATTGATCTTATTCATTCTGTCTTTCTTTATGCATTTTTGATAAAAAACAATATTATAAAAACAATAAAACCCTTCTTACGTTTTCACATCTAAAGTCTAGTAATTTTTTTACTTTTTTCTTTCATTTAATGCCTGTTGGTGTGCCAAAAATACCTTATGATATTCCTGACGACGAAGACGAGGAAGCAACTTGGGTTGACTTATAGTGCGACTTGACAGATCTATTGGGTCATATGGGCTTTCCCCCTTCTCTCCCCGATCAAGAGATCCTCTATTTCGCCCAAAAAAGATGAATTGGATCATCAAAAATTTGGAGCGTGAAGTGCAATTAGATCCTTTTTTTAAGGGGATTCAAATTACTATTATCAATTCAAATAATTTATGGCTGGCTCGGTTGGACTAAGAAATTGAAATATCCAGACTTCGTTTAAAAAAACCAATTGGTAATATATCTACCATTACTCCTTATAAAGGGATTCCTCTTTCTAAAGAAATCTTCTTTGGAAATAGAAGTGATTTTAAACTGTTCTCTTAATCAATCGAGTAATATGTATAAAGACCTCAAATATTTGCCGGACTATACGGATTGAGAAAAAAGAAGTGGTAAGGGGAGTATTTGTTCTATATGTGCAAATCGAAGGCGGGCAGATCTTTACCCGGAGTAGAGTATAAACCTAAAAAGAGTAAGATAAAAGAGGCCCAGTTTGGAACAAGAAAATGACATCGTGATTTGGATTGGATCGCGATGAAAGAATACATCAATGAAAAGTGAATTCGATCCGTTTAATGAATTCTTTTTTCTAAGGAAAGGAATCAAAACTCATCTTTATTGAAAAATCGAAGAAAAATTAGGAGTCAGTAAAGAGCATGCTCTGAAATCCGAAAGGGGATTGGAATATACACATTGATTTTTTTTTTCAAAATTTTTTGAACCGTATGCGTCAAACGGCGCCTGTACGGTTCCTACGGAATACAATTTTAACCTAATCGACCGACTTTATCGAGAAAGAGCACTTTTTTTATTCAAAGACCTTAGTCCCGAGACGGCGAATCACATTGTCGGTCTTATGATATTTCTGAATATCGACGATTGTAACCAAGAGCAATTTTTATTTATAAACTCTACGGGTGGAGGAGTAATGCATGGGCTAGCTGTTCATAATGCGATAAATTTTGTGCTACCAGATGTACATACACTCTGTCTGGGAGTAGCCGCTTCAATGGCAGCTTTTGTCCTGGCCGGAGGCTCACAGACTAAACGTATAGCATTCCCTAACGCTTGGCGCCAATGAGGTTTTATTTGAAAGAAAAAAGACGACTATGCCTTCGCCATATGAAAAATGAATCTCCATATGAAATATGAATAAAAAAGTAATAATAGCATGGCACTTTGAATTCGATATACAAAAGTTTTTTTCAAAGCATTAGATTTTTTATCGAGAGAGTAGTATGAGATAAAAGGTATTTCCGATGTGTTCTTATCTATCGGCAGTGCAGTTCAGCGTCACAAACTTTTTTTCACACGGCAGATCTCTTAATAATATTTATGTTCTGAACTAGTGAAAAAACAAATTATTTTTTCCTTAGGTTATTTAATCAAATAAAAAGCAACTTTGGGATTGCTTAATCATAGACAAAAAAGAAATATAGAAAGCAACGGAGCCATCATAGTAGTTTTTAACTCCCACGAAAGGAAGGGTGGTAATTTGATCATTTTCCGATCGGGGTCTTATTTTTCTCTTTCGTTGGGGGGGCGTAAGGATCAATTTTATTCTAGAGCCGTATGCAATGCATAGAAAGATGCCTGTACGGTTGTTCAATTCTATCTTTTTTCTTGCTATTATTTTCTCTTTCTTTTATCTTCTCTTCATCATGTGCAATAGAAAAACCTTTTATTTTGTTATATCATCAGGGTAATGATCCACCAACCTACTAGTACTTTTATTCAAGGCTACATGGAAGAGGTAATCACGGACACAGATTTGGTGCTAAAACTACGTGAAGAGATCACAAACTTTTTTGTACAAAGATCGCACAAACCTTTCTGGATGGTCTTCGAAGACATGGAAAGAGATGTTTTTCTGTCACCAGAAGAAGCCAAAGCTTATGGAATTGTTGATTCTGTAGGGCTTCCAGGGCTTCAATGGCGTGAAGGGCGTAAATGATACTAGCCTGTATTTCGCGCAAATCCCTAATTTGAGATTACCGCTACCGACCGAGTTGACTTGAAATAATCCGGTTAGGATGGATCTAAACCATCCAATTATATCTATATCTATGATTCAACATGCCAACTATTAAACAACTTATTAGAAAGACAAGACAGCCAATCAGAAATGTCACAAAATCGCCCGCTCTTAAGAGATGCCCTCAACGTCGAGGAACGTGTACTAGGTTGTATGTGCGACTCGTTCAGATCATGAGCTAGAACAAAGGAAAGCGAACAAGTTTCCAGTATCAAAGGTCAGTACCGGTGAATAGGCTGGAATGAAAAAATGAACTCTATTTACTATCTAAAAAACGAAAATGGATCATATGCCTTTCATTGTGTAGGAAATTTATGGTTTCCCTTGGTGTAAATTCAATCACCTCAATTTAAGAATTCTCCATTGGTAGCAAATGCTTATCCATTAAGCGGAGGAACTCTTGGTTTCAATTTCAAAGATTAGGCCACCCTCTTACAAGAACGGACTAACAGGGTCAGCTATCCAGCCAACCCTCATAATTAAATACCGTTACTGTATAGGTAGATCTCGTTGTGAAGACCTAGTTACTGGATAATTCATGGGTAGAGCTAAAGAATGTGAACTATACAAGTTCCCAATAGCATTAATGAAATCAAGTTAAAGGCTCCGGTGTATAGAGAAGACCTCACCGTTTAAGAAGTAACCATAGAAACGATGGAATCCACTATTGCTTTATAATTTATATTTCTTATTATCTTTTTAATACCTAGTAGAATCCAATTTCAAATTGTGAGGTAAAACAAGGGTCTCGAAAAAATAAAAAATCGTGGTCGGGAAGGTTATCGTAGCCAAAGCCATTGGAATTTTGAGTTTATACATTGGAAAAACTCATTGGGTTATTAATAGACTAGGAAGGGGGAAAAAGAATAACTGCAAGAACGGAAATCAATTAGTTATTCGACAAAGTTTGATTTATGCATAGTCAATGACCAGAACTAGACGGGGATATATAGCTCGGAGACGTAGAAGAAAAGCACGTTCATTTATATCAAGCTTTCGGGGAGGTCTTTTAAAGACTCAACAAGACATAAGAGCTTTGGCTTCGTCTCATCGGGATAGGAATGGGCAAAAAAGGAATTTTCGTCGTTTGTGGATCACTCGAATCAATTCAGTAATTCGTGACGGATGGGTATATTATAACTATAGTAAATTCGTCCATGATCTATACAAGAGACAGTTGCTTCTTAATCGTAAAATACTTGCACAAATAGCTATAGCAAATAAAAACTGTCTTTATCTAATTTCCAATGAAACCTTAAAAAAGGTAAATTGGAAGGAATCCGCCGGAGTAATTTAAACGGAGTTCCCCGGAGAATGGCCTCCGGGAAAGTAGAGTAAAAATGAATCAAAAAAGAAATAGGACTCAACACTTTCAATCAACAATTTGGAGTTTGACTTCTGAATCCGATTTTTGATTTGTTTTTGTCTTACGAAACGAGAAGCAAAGCCGGTCCGTATTGTCGGATTTTTGCACAAAGCATCAATCCGCGTTTGAGTTCGGGTGTGAATTTTCATTCAAGTGACGAAAGAGTAAGCCTATTTTTTTGTCTCTCACGGTCGCCTTCTATTTCTTTGTGTCTCTCACAGTCGACTTATATTTCTTTCTGTCTGACTTATATTTCTTTCGAACTCTCGCGGTCGACTTGGTTCTTTCACCTTGTTTCTCATTAGTAATAAAAGGTAACGAAGATAAAATACGAGCTTGTTTTATAGCAAGAGTCATTAATCGTTGTTGTTTCAGGGTCAATTTATTTACTCGTCTAGATAATATTTTTCCTTGCTCACTAATAAATCGACCAATTAAACTCATGTTTCTATAATCAATTCGATCCCCCGATTGGATCGGGGGCAAACGCCTACGAAAAGATCGCTTGGATTTAAGCAAAGGTCGCTTGGATTTAAGCAAAGGTCGCTTGGATTTATCCATGGTTTGTTTAATTTATTTCTTTAAACCGAAAATCCTATTTCGGTTGGATCTAGAAAATGAATTAGAATACATAAAAACAATAGGATTTTCTTTCTATTCAAATTATCTTAGCGATAATTAGCATAGCATTTTTCCTCCTCCTCGGGAGGGTGCAAGTGCTCGGTTAAAGCTATTTCGTTATCTCCCCATGAATCGTATGTTTGTAACAATATGGACAGAATTTTCTCAATTCCAATCGATTGGGCGTATTGTGCCGATTCTTTTGAGTCATATATCTGGAAATGCCTTTTGATGTCTTATTAACACCCGTTCGAACACAAGTAGTACATTCTAAAATAACTGTTATTCGGATATCCTTACCCTTGGCCATGAACCTCCTTTGGATTTTTTATTTACTCAACGCTTTTCCTTTCGATTCGAAATGAAGAAGAAAGAAAAAAGTAGAAGTTGCTAACTTGAACTCACATTATGAAAAATTTTGCTACAATCAATATATTCAAATAAGATCCAAAGATTTCGAAACGATATTTCAAATCACAGTACACAATTTCGTTTAAGTATCTTGTATAATACTCTTCGCTAGACCCACATTTTATAGTCTACTTTCATTCCTCTATTATTCTATTATTCTAATTTTAATCCGAATCTCACAGCCGTTGAATCCACTTTTCTTCTTTCTCTTTCCTCCCTTATTCTAAAAATCAGAAAAAATAGAGAAAAGAGAAATAGAGAAAAGAAAAATAGAGGGGGAGACTTGATTAGTGACAGATATTTCATTGTAGTTCTAATCTTCTTTATTCCTTTCCACGTCACTAACTAGAATGAAAAAAAGGGGAATGTCAACGCATCCGGGAAAAAACGATTAATCTCTATCAATAGACCTGCTAAAGACGCGAACCATAGCGCACTTAGTACCGGTGCCACGGAAAGATATGTTTTTAGATCTCGCATTGAAAACCCCCTTCATTTTATTGTAATACATAATGATAATACATATATGATCAGATGCATAGGTAGTTAACGACCACTTTTAATTGTACTAGAATTGTCCGCGGAATTTCGAATTCAAATTGACATGTACAATGATCCCGTAACTATTTCCATATTTTTCTTAAAAGATAAGATAAAAACGTCCTTTTCGTCTCGAGTATTCCCCAAAAATAGTCATTGAATTTTCCGACAGATTCGGTTCCATTTTTCAAATGGATAAAAATTTTTTATGAATCTTAATGCATATTATATGTTAAATGAGACCAAAAGGACGAAATGGACAGATAAATTCTATATATATAGAATCGATAGACGAAAAAACGATGTGGAAAACAAGATAGGAATTCTCTACAATGACACTGGAGACTAATTGGAGGGATGTAGCGCAGCTTGGTAGCGCGTTTGTTTTGGGTACAAAATGTCACAGGTTCAAATCCTGTCATCCCTACCTATAACTGCTCGAGAGAGCAGTAACGGGGGATTCGGTGAAATCAAGTCAAATTGGACAGATATAATCTTTCATTCTTATGATCCTATGTTAGTCTATCCATGCTGTATTGAACTGACAAAAAGAATCCAACCCCTTTCTTTCCAGTCTTATCTGTTTTGATAAGAAAGCGCTCTTAGTTCAGTTCGGTAGAACGTGGGTCTCCAAAACCCGATGTCGTAGGTTCAAATCCTACAGAGCGCGAGTCCGTTCTTCTTAGATTGAACTAGCGTCACTAACTTGAACAGAAATTTGAATTTGACCTCCCGGATAGTAAAAGGAGGTCAATCAAAAAACGTGATATTAATTAATCAAAGGTCCAACTGATCGCCGC